CCATCCCCATGGGGGTGGTGAAGGGAGGGCCCCAATTGGTAGAAAAAACCCCACAACCCCTTGGGGTTATCCTGCACTTGGAAAAAGAAGTAGAAAAAGGAATAAATATAGTGATAATTTTATTATTCGTCGACGTAGTAAATAGGAAAAAATCAAATTAGTTTCTTCGTCTTTACATAAAAAATTTTTAGGAGTAATTAACTGTGACACGTTCACTAAAAAAAAATCCTTTTGTAGCGAATCATTTATTAAGAAAAATTGATAAGCTTAACACAAAGGCGGAAAAAGAAATAATAGTAACTTGGTCTCGGGCATCTACCATTATACCCACCATGATTGGCCATACAATCGCTATCCATAATGGAAGGGAACACTTGCCTATTTATATAACAGATCGTATGGTAGGTCATAAATTAGGAGAATTCGCGCCAACCCTAAATTTTAAGGGACACGTAAAAAACGATAATAAATCTCGTCGTTAATTTCATTTATTTATTAAAATTTGTTTAAAAAAAAATATATATATAAATATAAAGTAATATAATAAATACTTATAATTTTTTAATTTTAATGGGGGATAAACTTTATGAAAAGAAAAAAGAGAAGAGATGATGTATACGCTTTAGGCCAATATATACCTATGTCGGTTCACAAAGCACGAAGAGTAATTGACCAGATCCGCGGGCGTTCCTACGAAGAAACACTTATGATATTAGAACTCATGCCCTATCGTGCATGTTATCCCATTTTTAAATTGATTTATTCGGCAGCATCAAATGCTAGTCACAATAAAGGTTTCAACAAAGCTGATTTAATCATTTTTAAAGCCGAAGTTAACAAAGGAACTACCATGAAAAAATTAAAACCTCAAGCCCGAGGACGTAGTTATCTGATAAAAAGACCTACTTGTCACATAACTATTGTATTAAAAGATATAACCTACTATGGAGACATAGAAGAATATATACAAAATTTATCTAAAACTAATCAACACAAAGTCTTGCTCAATCCAGCATTTGTCGAATACCTGGATTTTTTTTTTATGATGAGGTAATATGGGACAAAAAATAAATCCACTTGGTTTCAGACTTGGTACAACGCAAAGTCATTTTTCCCTTTGGTTTGCACAACCAAAAAACTATTCTGAAGGTCTACAAGAAGATCAAAAAATACGGGATTATATAAAAAATTTTGTACAAAAAAATACAAGAACATCCTCGGGTGTCGAAGGAATTGGACGCATAGAAATTCAAAAAAGAATCGATCTGATACAGGTAATAATATATATGGGATTCCCAAAGTTATTAATAGAAAATAGACCACGAGGAATTGAAGACCTAAAAATAAATGTACAAAAAGAATTGAATTGTGTGAATCGAAAACTCAACATTACTATTTCACGAATTGCAAAACCTTATGGGCACCCTAATATTCTTGCTGAATTTTTAGCCGGCCAATTAAAGAATAGGATATCGTTTAGAAAAGCAATGAAAAAAGCTATTGAATTAACCGAACAAGCTGATACAAAAGGAATTCAAATACAAATAGCAGGCCGGATCGACGGAAAAGAAATTGCACGTATAGAATGGATAAGAGAGGGAAGGGTTCCCCTACAAACCATTCGTGCGAAAATTGATTATTGTGCCTATACCGTTCGAACTATTTATGGGGTATTGGGTATTAAAATTTGGATATTTTTAGACGAGAAATAAAAATAATAGGGCTTTACTTGTCTGTCTATTTCGGTTTAAGAATAGAAAACACCCTTTATTCATTTATTCATTCTTTTTTTTACATCAAAATTTAATTTTAAATTCCACAAGTTTAAATAAAAATTTTATTCATTTTTTTTTTGATAGAATTGCTATGCTTAGTGTGTGACTCGTTGGTTTTTGCTATAATTACGTCTAAAACGGTAAGAACCCATAATATGAAGTATGAACTAATAACTATAACTTAACTATAGAACTAATAACCAACTCATCGCATCACATTATCCAAATCCAAAGAAACAGTTAAGATATGCTTTTTTAGTCCTATCATTGCAGCAACTGAATTTTTTTTATGCTAACTAAAAAAATCGAATTCATTTTTTTTTTAGTAAAATAAAATAAAAAAGATACGGATAAATGGAAAGGTGAGAGAAAGAAAAAAATTAATATAATATAAAAGATATATGATTTCAATATAATATATATATGGTCTTTGAAACATTTCATAAACGACAACAATGTAATAAAGCATTAATAAATTTTTAATAAAGATTTAAAGATTCTCGGATAATTATATGAGATGAATCTATGAAAAAAGCGTATGAGCTTCAAGCCAATAAAGACTAAGGGGGTTGGCTCAATAACTAATTTCATTACGAGCTCTGTTGTCGAATTCAGGTCTAACTATTAATCAAATCAAGAAGCGGTGGGAACGATGGAACCCGTGAATACAAAGGATTCTGTTGAAAAAGAATCCTGATGATTCAGTGGGAAGGATGGCGGAATGAACCCGAAATCAATTCATATAGTCTGAAAAAAAAATATATATAAAATAACTCTACAATTGAAATAGAGATTGAAAGAGTAAACATTCGCCCGCGAAAAAATTTTATATAATCATATATATTAGATATATAAAATATCTAATCTAATTTAATAAATAATAAATTAAAAGAATCTCTTTAATTCAGTAGATTATTCCGTGTATATCTTAATTATATCTCTTCTGAATTTAAATTTTTTTTTGCGAGGAGCCGGATGAGAAGAAACTCTCATGTCCAGTTCTGTAGTAGAGATGGAATTACGTAAATAACCATCAACTATAACCCAAAAAGAACCAGATTCCGTAAACAACATAGAGGAAGACTGAAGGGAATATCTTATCGAGGAAATCGGATATGTTTTGGAAGATATGCTCTTCAGGCACTTGAACCCTCTTGGATCACGTCTAGACAAATAGAAGCGGGACGCCGAGCAATGACACGAAATGCACGTCGCGGCGGAAAAATATGGGTACGCATTTTTCCAGACAAACCGGTTACAGTAAGACCTGCGGAAACACGTATGGGTTCGGGGAAAGGATCTCCTGAATATTGGGTAGCTGTTGTCAAACCAGGTCGAATACTTTTTGAAATAAATGGAGTAGCGGAAAATATAGCCCGAAAGGCTATCTCAATAGCAGCATCTAAAATGCCTATACGAACTCAATTCATTATTTCAGGATAGAAACGTAGAACCAAAGGAAAAAGATCTTTTTTTTGACAAACAATATTTCTTTTTAGTCCTTTGCATTTATTTTTGCATTGTAAAGAACAGATAAAAAAATATGATTCAACCTCAGACCTATTTGACTGTAGCAGACAACAGCGGAGCTAAAAAATTGATGTGTATTCGAATCATAGGAGCTAGCAATCGCCGATATGCTCGTATTGGCGATGTTATTGTTGCTGTGATCAAAGAAGCAATACCAAATTCACCCTTAGAAAGATCAGAAGTAATAAGAGCTGTAATTGTACGTACCTGTAAAGAACTCAAACGTGACAACGGTATTATAATAAGATATGATGACAACGCTGCGGTTATCGTTGATCACGAAGGAAATCCAAAAGGAACTCGAGTTTTTGGTGCGATTGCCCGGGAATTGAGAAAAAACTTTACTAAAATAGTTTCATTAGCTCCTGAGGTATTATAAGCCTCAGAAATAGGATATTTGAATGAGATAGTAGACTGTATATCACGTATATACCTAAAAAAAACTAAGAAAAAAGCATGTTGATTATAAAAAAATTTGGAGACACCGCTGATTTTAGTCCACCATGGGTAGGGACACTATTGCTGATATAATAACCTCTATACGAAATGCTGACATGAATAGAAAAGGTACGGTTCGAATAGCATCGACTAACATCACCGAAAACATTGTTAAAATACTTTTACGAGAAGGCTTTATTGAAAACGTGAGAAAACATCAAGAAGGAAAGAATTTTTTTTTTGTTTTAACTCTGCGACATAGAAGAAATAAGAAAGTACCATATAGAAATACTTTATATTTAAAAAGAGTCAGTCGACCTGGTTTACGAATCTATTCAAACTTTCAGGGAATTCCTAGAATTTTAGGAGGAATGGGGGTTGTAATTCTTTCTACCTCTCGCGGTATAATGACAGATCGGGAGGCTCGACGAGAAGGAATTGGCGGAGAAATTTTATGTTATATATGGTAATTCCTCTAACATCGAATATCTGAATTAGATCAAAAATTGCCTAGAATGAAAGAAAAAAAATTTATAACAATTTTTTTACTGAATAACCCCCTAGCGGTATGTTCTGGGTTCGTTTAGATAATGAAGATCGGATTCTAGATTTTATTTCATAAAGGATACGACAGAATTCTATACAGATTCTATCAGAATGATTGAACCAGAGGTCATAGATAAAATTTATAGACTCTGCACTAAGGATTCAAATGATTAAAAGGTTTTGTAACTCTAACACCCCTTGTTCGCGAGAATACAATTCAAAATTTCAAATATAAGGAAACTTATTTTCTTCCAAAAACTAGAGTCAGAATTTAAATTAAGGAATGACAAATATGAAAATAAGGGCTTCTGTCCGTAAAATTTGTGAAAAATGTCGTCTGATCCGCAGGCGGGGACGAATTATAGTAATTTGTTCTAACCCAAAACATAAACAACGACAAGGATAACTATTCTACTTAACTATTCTACTATAACTCAAAATACTAAAAGAGGACTCTCTTGAGTAATGGAATGTAAAAAAAAAGGAATAATTTGTTTTGACATGAAATGGATATATCCATATATCTCTGACTCATATTTATGAAATTATGAATGATAAAATATGGCAAAACCTATACCAAAAAATGGTTCACGTAAAAATGGACGTATTAGTTCGCGTAAAAGTGCACGTAAAATACCAAAAGGCATTATCCATGTTCAAGCAAGTTTCAACAATACCATTGTGACTATTACAGATGTACGCGGTCGGGTTGTTTCTTGGGCTTCCGCCGGTACTTGTGGATTCCGAGGTACAAAAAGAGGGACACCATTTGCGGCTCAAACCGCAGCAGGAAATGCTATTCGTACAGTAGTGGAGCAGGGCATGCAACGAGCAGAAGTCGTGATAAAAGGTCCTGGTCTTGGACGAGATGCAGCATTACGCGCTATTCGTAGAAGTGGTATACTATTAAGTTTCGTACGGGACGTAACCCCTATGCCACATAATGGCTGTAGGCCTCCTAAAAAAAGGCGTGTGTAAAAAAAAGCATTGAAGAGATTTCAAGAGAAATAAACGATTCAAAGATATTTATAATATATTAATATTACTATGGTTCGAGAGAAAATCCGGGTATCTACTCGGACACTGCAGTGGAAGTGTATTGAATCAAGAACAGATAGTCAATGTCTTTATTATGGGCGATTTATTCTTTCTCCACTTATGAAAGGTCAAGCTGACACAATAGGCATTGCAATGCGAAGAGCTTTACTTGGAGAAATGGAAGGAACATGTATTACACGTGCAAAATCAGATAAAATACCACATGAATACTCTACCATCGTAGGGATTCAAGAATCAGTCCATGAAATTTTAATGAATTTGAAAGAAATCATATTTAGAAGTAATCTATATGGAACTTGTGAAGCGTCTATTTGTGTTAGGGGCCCCCGATGCATAACTGCCCAAGATCTCATTTTGCCATCTTATGTAGAAATAGTTGACAATACACAACATATAGCTAGCTTAATGGAACCCATTTTTTTTTGTATTGGATTACAACTCGAGCGAAATCGCGGATATCATATAACACCGCCCAATAACTTTGAAGACGGAAGTTATCCTATAGATGCTCTATTCATGCCTGTTCGAAACGTAAATCATAGTATTCATTCTTATGGAAATGGGAATGAAAAACAAGAAATACTTTTTCTCGAAATATGGACAAATGGTAGTTTAACTCCGAAAGAAGCACTTTTTGAAGCCTCTCGAAATTTAATTGATTTATTTATTCCTTTTCTCCATGCGGAAGAAGAAAACTTACATTTAGAGGACAATCAATATAAAGTTTCATTACCGCTTTTTACCTTTCACGATAGATTGGATCAACTCAGAAAAAAAAAAATAGCATTGAAATCTATTTTTATTGACCAATTAGAATTGCCACCTAGGATCTATAATTGCCTCAAAAAGTCCAATATACATACATTAGCGAACCTTTTGAGTCAAGAAGATCTTATTAAAATTGAACATTTTGATATAGAAGACATAAAAAAAATATTTGACACTTTAGAAAAACAATTGGGAATTGAGTTACATTTAACAAAAAAGGATTGAATTTTACAGACTAAATCAAGAATTAAATTGAATAGATAATTGTATCTAGGGAAAAGTCACCTTGAAGTGACTTTTCCCTAGATACACATGTTGTGCTATTTCACAATGGAATCAATTTAAAAAAGACCTAAAGTTAGAGATTTATCAATAGGTAATGTTGCTCCAATACCTAACCAAAGGGCCACTGTGGTACCAACCAAAAAGACGGTTGTAGCTACTGGACGACGAAATGGATTTTGAAATTTATTAACATTCTCTAAAAAAGGAACTGTTAATAATCCCGCAGGTACTGAAACCATTAAAAGAACACCTAATAACTTATTAGGTACTGTCCGAAGTATTTGAAATACTGGAAAAAAATACCATTCTGGTAATATTTCCAAAGGAGTTGCAAACGGATCTGCCGGCTCACCAATCATTGATGGTTCTAAAACCGCTAAGCCTACGTTACATGCAATGGTACCGAGAATTACGACGGGAAAAATATATAAAAGATCGTTAGGCCATGCGGGCTCCCCATAATAATTATGCCCCATCCCTTTTGCTAATTTAGCCCTTAATACAGGATCATTCAAGTCAGGTTTTTTTGTTATTAGGATAGGTGAATATATATTTAATATTAGATTAAATTCATCCCCCGAAAGAGCCGGACACGCTGATTTTTCATCATCCGGCTCGAGCAAGAATCAAAAGAACCGAACGTATCCAGAATATATTTTTATATATCTTATCAATATGAATGGTTATTCGGGAAGGATTTGCGTTCTTGTTCTTACAAAAAAATGCTCAACACCCAAGTAGGCTTACAAGGTTGATCATGATCAAATGCTTTCTGGGTCGTCTCATACCTTGTGGCTGGTTTTTTTTCTCCAACATTTTTGGAGATTTTTTTTTCATGGATTCAATTTTAATATATATTTTAAATTAAAGGGTTTACTTGTTACTAATATAGCCTAGCCTCCATCTGTTCTTTAGATCCCTTGTTTCACTCCGATAGTATCATAGATCAGGTCAATGCAGAGGAAATGGATGCATTTCAATACTATTTAAACGATTTGAAATTATATTATAATAATAATTAATTTCATTAATTATATATAATAATAATATTTTTATAATAGGAAAAAAATATAAAAAATTTTTTTTTTCGAATATCACACATTCAACTGGATCTTACGGAGCCCCTTCATGCATGACATGATTCAGGGTTGATCATAGAATAAAATTTCTTTACACGAACCAGCCTATCCTCTGTATAGGACTTACTTATACGGTGGTTGGACAAAAGACACGTTGGATTATGAATTTCAATGTGGCAGGGTTAAGGAGCATATACCTGCACAGCCTAATAAATAGTTCAAGTCACACACTCCCATAATCCTTTTTTTTCGCAGAATTGCCTTCAATAAATATAATATCATATCAATATTATAGAGTTGAAGGAAAATGTCCAAATACATGGATTTTTTTTTTCAATAATCCATACATGTAGCAATGAAATACTATTGTTCTTCCCCCAAACAAGAGATTACAAATATCTATGATATACCCTTTTAATTTGATTCTATAAGGGACCAGAAATACCTTGTTTACGTATCATTAAAAAATGCATTAACATAAATACGGCAGTAAGAAGAGGCAATACAAAAGTATGTAAACTATAAAAACGAGTCAAAGTGGATTGTCCCACACTAGCACTGCCACGCAATAACTCTACCAAAGGTGATCCTACTACAGGAATAGCATCAGGTACACCTGTTACAATTTTGACTGCCCAATAACCAATTTGATCCCGAGGTAAGGAATAACCTGTTACACCAAAAGATGCGGTCAATACAGCCAGAACGACGCCCGTAACCCAAGTTAATTCGCGGGGTTTTTTAAACCCACCGGTAAGATATACACGAAATACATGCAGGATCATCATTAGAACCATCATACTTGCCGACCAACGATGAACTGATCGTATTAACCAACCAAAGTTAGCTTCCGTCATTATATATTGAACAGAAGCAAAAGCCTCGGTAACGGTTGGACGATAGTAAAAAGTCATAGCAAAACCCGTAGCTACTTGTACTAAAAAACAAGTAAGCGTAATTCCTCCTAGACAATAAAAAATGTTGACATGAGGAGGAACATATTTACTAGTTATATCATCTGCAATCGCCTGAATCTCGAGACGTTCTTCGAACCAATCATATACTTTATTGAGATAGGTGAAGTGCTAAAAGCCCCCCCTCTAAGAACCGTATATGAGAATTTTATCTCGTACGGCTCAAGCAAACACACCTAAAAAAAGGTTAAAGCCTCTTAATTGCTTTTTTTTCTTTTCGGCAGGTGCGAAGGAAAAAAAATACAAAAGTAAACATTTTTTTTGCGGTGATAATGCCAATATTTCAAGTCAGCTCATCTATTTTTCTGTTAATTATTATTGCGGGCCTTTTGAATATTCTCTTTTCCTATTTTATTCTTTATCTTTTATTTTTTTTTTTTTAGACCGGGGCTTTTTTTATCAGTTATAGGAATTTATCTTGTTAAGACTCTATGAATTGATTGAAACCCTAGATTCATACTATAACCACGATGACTCAGTAAAACCAAAAAGCTAAGCCCAAGGATTCCTTGAGTAAGAACCGTTGGATCATCACTTATTCAACCAATAGCAGAGGTATACTGAAAAAAAACCTAAAAATTTGTCTGTTTATTAAAGAACATAAGCATTAAAGAGTTTGAAATAAGAAAAATCTTTCGCTTTATAATGTCTAATTCTTTTTTTCAAAAGAAAAATTTGATTGAATCCGATCGCGAGGTTTGAATATTAAATAAATATGAATCATAGTTCAAAAATTTCTTCATCCATTTTAGATATTCCGTGTTCCAGATACAAAAAAATATCCGACGAAGTAGACCCATCTCTATCCGGATAAGATGACAGACTCGTTCTCTGTACTCTCAATAGGATCAATTATAACAAGTCACACACTCATATTCCGGAAATACAGAAAGAAAGAAATTCCGCGATCGAACTACCAAAAAAAGGCGTTAAAAAAAGAAAGCGTAGCCCTAATTTTTTTATTGAAAGGATAGAACTTCTTGGTTCTTTTGAATTCCCTTTATCTTGGAGATTTAATTCATTGAAATTCCATCCAATAAAACAGAAGAATTATAAATTTCCAAAATAATACATAAGAATATTGCAAATAAAGCCATTGCAACTCCCATTAAAGGAGTAGTTCCCCATCCAGGAGCTACCTTACCATATTCAGAATTCAACGGTTTCAATAAAACCCCTATGGTAGTTGGTTTTGGACGAGATCTAGAACTACCCCCAACGGTTTGTGTAGCCATAAACCCTATATTTTGTTATTGAGATCTGTTGACTTTGTATACCATTCCATTGTAAATAAATGATTTTATCATAGATCCATTGGGGTCTTGAAATTATATAATAATGGAAACAGCAACCCTAGTCGCCATCTTTATATCTGGATTACTTGTAAGTTTTACTGGGTATGCCTTATATACCGCTTTCGGGCAACCCTCTCAACAATTAAGAGATCCCTTCGAGGAACACGGGGATTAGTTGACATGATGCACCTTCTGATATCATTTGATATCATTCCAATATCAGAAGGCGCATCACTTCAATTGAGATAATGAAAAATCATTTTACCTTTTTAGTTGGAACTTTCGGGGGTTCCCGAAAAAAAATAGCGAAAAAAATTATCCCTAGGGTCGAGACTAATAAAAATGTATAAACCAATGCTTCCATAGATTTTTTTGTGGTTTACAATTATAGCTTCCATACCTGTTTACTCGAGATTATTTTCCCGATAATGATAAAAAGAAAAAAGAAGACGGTGATTCGTATCCTATGTCAAATCACAACAAAAATATAGGAAACAATTTTGTATTAGACTCCTTGTCTTCTTGTAGTTGGATCCCCAAGTTTTTGGAATGCTCCAAATTCTACCTGAGCATCTAAATCGGGGTCAATACCCGCAAAAACATCTCTGAACAAGGTTCTAGACCCATGCCAAATGTGTCCAAAGAAGAAGAGTAGGGCAAAGGAAGCATGTCCAAAAGCAAACCAACCCCTTGGACTACTACGAAAAACACCATCAGATTTCAAAGTAGCACGGTCCAATTCAAAAATTTCACCCAATTGAGCACGTCTAGCATATTTTTTTACAGTAGTAGGATCGCTATAACTGACTCCGTTGAGTTCACCGCCATAGAACTCAACAGTTACACCTACTTGTTCAACGCTATACTTAGATTCTGCTCTTCTAAAAGGAACGTCAGCTCTAACAATTCCATCCCCATCTATCAAAACGACAGGAAACGTTTCAAAAAAGGTAGGCATACGGCGTACAAAAAGTTCACGTCCGCCTTTCTCTCTAAAAATGGGGTGTCCTAACCATCCAACAGCTATTCCATCGCCGTTGTCCATTGAGCCCGCTCTAAATAATCCTCCTTTAGCCGGATTATTGCCGATGTAATCATAAAAAGCTAATTTCTCGGGAATTTTAGACCAAGCTTCGGCTAAACTTTGATTTTCGGCTAGCCCAGCACTTACTCTTCGGTATATTTCTTGCTGAAAGTATCCCTGATCCCATTGATAACGAGTGGGGCCAAATAATTCGATCGGAGTAGTTGCTGAACCATACCACATAGTTCCGGCAACAACAAAAGCTGCAAAAAAGACAGCAGCGATACTACTCGAAAGAACGGTTTCAATATTGCCCATACGTAATCCTTTGTATAGACGTTGAGGCGGACGGACACTAAGGTGGAATAGACCTGCTAATATGCCTAAGGTACCTGCTGCAATATGATGAGAGGCGATTCCTCCTGGAACAAAAGGATCAAAACCTTCCACACCCCATGCTGGACTTATAGGTTGTACTTTTCCAGTTAGTCCATAAGGGTCGGATACCCAGATTCCGGGACCATACAAGCCTGTTACATGAAATGCGCCAAAACCAAAACAAGCCACCCCGGAAAGAAACAAATGAATTCCAAAAATCTTAGGCAAATCCAACGAAGGTTTTCCTGTACGTTCATCAGAAAAGATTTCTAGATCCCAATACACCCAATGCCAAATAGCTGCTAAAAAGCACAAACCAGAAAACACAATATGTGCTCCAGCCACACCTTCGTAACTCCAAATACTCGGATCGGTTATAGTCCCCCCTGCAATACTCCAACCGCCCCATGAATTGGTTATTCCTAAACGAGTCATGAAGGGTATAACGAACATACCCTGTCTCCACATTGGATCAAGAACGGGATCAGAGGGATCAAAAACAGCTAATTCATATAGAGCCATCGAACCAGCCCAACCGGCAACTAGCGCTGTATGCATTATATGGACAGAAATCAACCGGCCGGGATCATTCAATACGACAGTATGAACACGATACCAAGGCAAACCCATAGAAATCCCCCTTTATCAAAGAAAAATGACACTATGTAACTTTATTGCATTAAATTAGAAAAGACTATGATTATCCAATGAACTTCTTTTTGTTCACTGGATTATCTCGGAACAAGGGTTAATTTTTATTCTATTCGGTTGGTAATATATAGAACAATTTTGTTTGTTAGGAACAAAGAGAAACAAATCTATTCTATATCCGATAAGTATCAATACGCAATGGGAACTTAATACCATCTTGTATCAGTAAATACTTTGCTACTTGGTGATTATTGGAAAGTTATATTCCTAAGAAATTTCCTTTATTTATTCTATTTTATACTTCATTTTAAGCTAAACTCTTATAATCTATGCATAACATATGATATTTTGGTATTATGAAGACAATAACTCTATTATTACGTTTCCACATCAAAGTGAACCATAGTACTTAATTTTTTCTTGGATTTAATGCCTATTGGTGTTCCAAAAGTTCCCTTTCGAATTCCTGGAGAGGAAGATTCAACTTGGGTTGACGTATAGTGCGACTTGTCAGATATATTAGGTCATATGGGATTTTCCCGTTCTCTCTCCCGATTGAGATATCCCCCCTTTCGCCCAAGAAACATTAATTGAATCATAATAAATTTGGAGCGTGAAAGGCAATTTGATCCTTTTATGAGTTTTAGGGGGATTCAAATTAACATTATCAATTTAGAAGAATTTATTTTTTATGGTTGGCTCGGTGGGACCAATAAAATGAAGTACCAGGGCTCCGTTTATCAAAAACCCAATTACATTTTGGGAATATATTGAAAATGACTGGTATTATATATATTTACTTTAACTTTTAACTAACTGTTTTGATTTAAAATCAAAATAAACAATTTTAGAATAAACAAACGGTATTTAAATCTTACGAATAAAGTAAAAAATATGTTGAATTTTTAATTTGACGAAAGATAAAGAAAAAAAATATGTGGTATTGGCAAAATTTGTCCTATATGTGCAAATAAAAATCGGGCAGATCTTTACCCGGAGTAGAGCATAAACCTAAAAGAATTAAAAAGGCCCATTCAAGAACAAGAAAATTATATCGTGATTTGGATCTCGATGAACTGATACATCAATGAAAAGGAAGTTCAATAAGTTTAGTAAATTTTATTTTTTTTAGTCTAAATTTTTAATTATAATATATTAGAGAAAATTCTTATAAATTCTAAAAAAAGCCTTTTTTTTTTTTTTAACATTAAAATTGTGAAAACCTAAAAATAAAAAAGAATCGAATCTATACATTGATTTTTTCACTTTTTTTTTTTTGAACCGTTTGCATAAAAAGGTGCATGTACGGTTTCTAAGGGATGCTTTTTTATCCTAATCAATCGACTTTATCGAGAAAGATTACTTTTTTTAGGCCAAGGGGTCGATAGCGAGATCTCGAATCAACTTATTGGTCTTATGGTATATCTCAGTATCGAGGATGATACCAAAGAGTTTTATTTATTTATAAATTCTCCTGGCGGCTGGGTAATACCTGGAGTAGCTATTTATGATACTATGCAATTTGTGCGACCAAATGTACATACAATATGTATGGGGTTAGCTGCTTCAATGGGATCTTTTATCCTGGTCGGAGGAGAAATTACCAAACGTTTAGCATTCCCTCACGCTTGGCGCCAATGAGTTTTTTTTTGAGAGAAAAACAAATACGATGCCTTCACCATATTAAAAATGAAGTAATAATAGCATGGCACTTTGAATTCGATATGATAAAATTTTTTCTATTTCTTTTTTTCAAAACATTCGATTTTATATCGAAAGGGTAGTATGAGATGAACAATATTCCCAATTTTTTATTGGGAGTCCGTTTCAGCGTCACAAACCTTTTTCATACCAAAAAATATTTTCTGTTTGAAAGAGTACAAAAAAAGACTTTTTTTTTCAAATCAAAAAGAAACTTTGGGATTGCTGACTTATAGACGAAAAAAATATAAAGCAACGGAGCCATCATAGTATTTCTAAACTCCTCCGAAAAGAAGGGTGGTAATTGGATCATTTACTGATACTGAACGGGATCTGATCGATCCTCTTTTTTTCTTTCTTTCATGGACAAAAGTAAATTCCATTGTAAAGCCGTATGCAATGCTAAAAAAATGCACGTACGGTTGTTCAATTCTATCTATATATTTTAATTTTATTTTATTCTGTATTTTTTCTATTAACCTCCTCGGGCGCGATAGAAGAACCCCCCTTAAGGTATATCATCAGGGTAATGATTCATCAACCTGCTTCCTCTTTTTACGAGGCTCAAACGGGAGAATTTGTCTTGGAAGCGGAAGAACTATTGAAATTGCGCGAAACCCTCACAAGGGTTTATGTACAAAGAACGGGCAAACCCTTATGGGTTGTATCCGAAGATATGGAAAGGGATGTTTTTATGTCAGCAACAGAAGCCCAAGCTCATGGCATTATTGATCTTGTAGCGGTCGAATAAAAAAAATAAAAAAGTTAAACATTTTAGTTTTCCATTTTATCTTGTCACTGGATTTATCTTAATCTTAAGATTCTATTAACTAGAAAAGCATTTGGTTAGGATTGATCTAAACCAGCTCATTTTGTATCTAATTCAGCATGCCAACTATTAAACAACTTATTAGAAACACAAGAAAACCAATCAGAAATGTCACGAAATCCCCCGCTCTTCGGGGATGTCCTCAGCGCCGAGGAACATGTACTAGGGTGTATGTGTGACTCGTTCAGATTATGAGCAGGAACAAAAGTAAATATAAAGAAAATAAAAAAGTTTTCCGGTTTCAAAGCTCTATTCATCTAATCTATGGTTTTTTTTAGTGTAAATCTAAAAAAAAATTTCCCATTGGTAGCGTTAACGTTATCCATTTAGCGGGAAATCCTTTATTTAAGAGAAAAATTTTATACTCCCTTTTTTTGCAAGAACGGACTAACAGGGTCAGCTTTCCAGCTAACCTTCAAAAAAAAATACCGTTACTATATAGGTGGATCTAATTGTGAAAGATTTTTTACTGGATAATTCATGGGTAGAGCCAAAAAAAGTTTGAACTGTACAAGTTATCATATCAATATACAGAAATGAAATAAGGGGCTCCGGTGTATAGAGAGGACCTCACTGTTTAAGAAGGAACCATAGAAACGAAGGAACCCCACTATTTCTTTTTTTTCTATATGAAAATAGATTTTTGAATTTCCATTTATTAATTATAATATATTAATAAAATTTCTTAGTTTTTTTGTCTTGTTTCAAGACGCAATGTCGAAAAAAAAAACTAAAAATAGTGGTCGGGAAGGTTATAGCAGCAAAAGCCATTGGGATTTTTTTTTATACATTGGAAAAATCCGTTTTGTTATTAATAGACCAGGAGGATAGAAAAGAATAACTCAATGAAAGAAAATCAATTTGTTATTCATCAAAGTTTCATTTATTCAATGACTAGAGTTAAACGAGGATATATAGCTCGCAGACGTAGAACAAAAATTCGTTTATTTGCATCAACCTTTCGAGGGGCTCATTCAAGACTTACTCGAATTATTGCTCAACAGAAAATAAAAGCTTTAGTTTCGGCTCATAGGGATAGAGATAGGCAAAAGAGAGATTTTCGTCGTTTATGGATCACTCGGATAAACGCAGTAATTCGCGAAAGGGGGGTGTGCTATAATTATAGTATATTTATGCACGATCTATATAAGAGACAGTTGCTTCTTAATCGTAAAGTACTTGCACAAATAGCTATATTAAATAGGAACTGTCTTTATATCATTTCAAATGAGATCATACAAAAAGAAGATTGGAAAGAATACCCCGAAATGGTTTAAATGAAATTCCCCGGAGTTTATTCTCCGGGAGTATAGAATCGAAAAAAGTCTGATAAAATACACTAAATATAGATAAAAAGAAACAAAAACATTCAAAATAAAAACGAATTTTCCCCTTTTTTTATCTTACATTATAATTATGATACAATAAAAAAATCGGGAATTTCGGGGTTTTTTAGAACCAAGACGTAATCCATGTTTGAGTTCAGATTCCTTTTTTGATTCAATTACATTATTATAAATTTAAATTAAATAAATAAAAAGCACTTTTTTATTTATTTTTTGTTCTCAAACTATAAGTTCTATTAGTTGACTCGGTTCTTTCAAATTGTTTCTCATTATTAAGAAAGGGTAATAACGATAAAATACGAGCTTGTTTTATAGCAATAGTAATTAATCGTTGTTGTTTCAAGGTTAATCTATTTACCCGCCTAGATAAAATTTTTCCTTGTTCACTAATAAATCGACTAATTAAACTCATATTTCTATAATCAATTCGATCCCCCGGTTGGATCGGGGGCAAACGCCTCCGAAAAGATCGCTTAGATTTAATAAAAGGTCGCTTGGATTTATCCATAGTTTGTTTAAGTTATGTACCGAAAATCCTACTTCTTAATAAAAATTTTTTTAGGTCCAGCCGAAATAGGATTTGGTTTGTTTATTTTTCTTTTATTTATTTATATTTTATAATTTTTATATAAATAGAAAATAGAAAAAAAATAGTAAATAATATATAAATTATAATGAAAATCTTTTTGTCTTGTCCCTTTCATTGAAAGGATGATAGCCAGACGTTTTTATTTCTTTATCTCTCCATGAATGGTATGTTTGTAACAATAGGAACAGAATTTTCGTAATTCTAACCGACTTGGTGTATTGTGTCGATTCTTTTGAGTAATATATCTGGAAACACCTCTTGATTCCTTATTAACACTCTTTCGAACACAACTATTACATTCTAAAATAACTTTAACTCGGACATCTTTCCCCTTAGCCATGACCCTCCTTTTTTTATTCCAAAAATGTTTCTTTTTTTTTTTCGACAAAAAAAAGAATTCGTTGCAATCAATCAATATATACTAATTATATAGTAGTATAAAAATTAACAATAGTACGTAATAAAAAATAAAATTAAAAAAGTTTCTAACTAAACGTCTACTCACATTAATTTTTTTAAGTATCTTGTAAAATACTCTTATACTAAATCCACTTTTTTTTTCCATTCTCTCCCCCTCTACCTTATTCTTCTTTAATTGCCCTTTTTTTTAAAAGGGCAATTAAAGAAGAAAAGGTAGATTTAACGTTAACTTGAGTTCAGACTCGAATGAAAAAAGGGGATATTAGTCACAGAAAATCTATTCTATCTCTAATCCTCATTAAACCCTTACCGTGTTAATAACTAGAATCAAAAAACGGGAATGTCAACGCATCTGGGAAAAAACGATTGATTTCTATTAATAGACCGGCTAAAGACCCAAACCATAGAGTACTTAGTACCGGTGCTACGGAAAGATATGTTTTTAGATCTCGCATGGAAAACTCTCCTTCTTAATTATGTATAAAATAAAGGTAATACATATCTAATCTATGAACAGATGTATATATAGATATACAAGAATGAACAGATGTATATATAGATATACAAGAATTACTTGGGTTTGTAAAGGAAATATATATAATATAAAAGCTTTTATATGATATAAGAACAAAAAGAAGAAATGGCATGGCAAGATAAACAATGTCATTTTTTGGTAAATTAAGGATATGGAAAACAAGACAAGGATTCTTTACAATTAGACTATTGTAACCAATTGAATTGAAATGAAAGGGATGTAGCGCAGCTTGGTAGCGCGTTTGTTTTGGGTACAAAATGTCACGGGTTCAAATCCTG